TATTTGCTCAAGCAATAAGAGGTTTGATGTTAGTAACACAATCTTTTCTTAGAAAATATATTGTATTACCTTCATTGATAATAGCTAAAAATATGGGCCGTATGTTATTATTCCAATTTCCTGAATGGTACGAGGATTTGAAGGAATGGAATCGAGAAATGCACATTAAGTGCACCTATAATGGTGTTCAATTATCAGAAACAGAATTTCCAAAAGATTGGTTAACAGACGGAATTCAGATAAAGATTTTATTTCCTTTTTGTCTGAAACCTTGGCGAAGACAAAGATCTAAGGTACGATCTCATTATATGGATTCAATGAAAAAACAAGTAAAAAAAGACAATTTTTCTTTTTTAACAGTATGGGGAATGGAAGCGGAACTTCCCTTTGGTTCTCCCCGAAAACGACTTTCTTTTTTTGAACCCATTTTTAAAGAACTCGAAAGAAAAATTAGAAAGCTAAAAAAACAATTTTTTCTCGTTCTAAGGGTCTTAAAGGAAAGAGGAAAATGGTCTCTACAAATTTCAAAAGAAAAAAAAGGATGGGTCATCAAAACGGTTCTTGTTATAAAGCGAATAATGAAAGAACTTGAAAAAGTAAATCCGATTTTTTCATTTGAATTGAAGAAGGTGAAAGTATATAAACCAAATAAAAATGGAAAAGATGCAAAAATAAATAATAAAATTAACCATGAATGGACCATACCAATTCGATCTATGAATTGGACAAATTATTCACTCATAGAAAAAAAAATGAAAGATCTTTATGATAGGATAATCACAACCAAGAATCAAATAGAACAAATCACAAAAGACAATAAAAAAACAGTTTTAACCTATGATGATAAAAGAAAAGGATCAGAATCACAGAAATCTAGTTGGCAGATATTAAAAAGAAACAATATACGATTAATACGTAAATCACATTTTTTTATAAAATTTTTCATTGAAAAAATATACATGGATATCTTGCTATGTACCATAAACATTCCCAGAATCAATATACAACTTTTTTTTGAATCAACAAAAAAAATTATCAATAAATACACTTACAACCATGAAACAAATCAAGAAAAAATTGATGAAATAAATCCAAATAGAATGAACTTTATTTCCACTATAAAAAAGTGGGTTTCAAATACTAATATTAGTAATAAAAATTTAAATAGTTATACTTGCTTGTCCCAAGCATATGTATTTTACAAATTATCACAAACCCAATTACTTAACAAGTATAACTTGAAATATATATTTCAAGATCATGAAACCCATTATTATCTTAGGGATGAAATAAAGGATTATTGTATAACACGAGGACTATTTGATTACAAATCAAGGCATAATAAAATTCAAAAGTCTGGAATGAATAACTGGAAAAACTGGTTAAAGGGTTTTTATCAATACAATTTTTCCCGGATCAAATGGTCTCGATTAGTCCCGAAAAAATGGCGAAATAGAGTCAATCAACTTCGTATGATTAAAAATAAAGACTCAATGAAATTTAATTCATATGAAAACAAAAAAGACCAATTAAGTCATTATGTAAAAGAAGATTATTTCGTAACGGTTTCGTTCACAAAAAAAAAAAAAAAATTGGTTAAAAAACACTACAGATATGATCTTTTATCACATAAATATATGAATTATGAATATATTAATTATGGGGATAAGAAAAACTCCTATTTTTATGGATCAACAGTACAAGTAAAGGAGAACCGGGAGATTCCATATCTATATAATTTCAATACATCGAAACCTGACGCATTTTATCTATTGGTAAGTACAACTATTAGTGATTATCTAGAGGAAAGATATCCTATTGATACGAATATAAATCGGGATAGAAAATATTTTGATTGTAAAATTCTCCATTTTTGTCTTATAAAAAATATTGATATCGAGACTTGGACCAATGCACATATTGGTATCAAGATTAATAAAAATACTAAGACTCAAACTAATAAGTATAAAAACAAAATGCAAAAGAAAGATATTTCGTTTCATAAAGAAATCAACTTATACAAGAAAAAAAAAAACTTTTTTGATTGGATGGGAATGAATCAAAAAAGGTTATATCATAATCCTACCATAGAAAAACTAAAATCTTGGTTCTTACCAGAATTTGTGCTACTTTTTGAAACATATAAAATTAAACCATGGATTATACCAATCCAATTTCTTCTTTTAGATTTTCATAAAAATGAAAAGATTAGTCAATATGAAAACATCAACATAAAAAAAAAAAAAAACCTTCCCATATTATCTAATCAAAAAGAATATATTGATTTAGAAAATTCTAACCAAGAAAAAAACAAACAACAATATCCAAAATATCTTGGATATGATCTAGGAAAACAAAACGAAAAAAAAGATGTTGAAGATAATTACGCGGGATCAGACATTAAAAAACGTAGAAATAAAAAAGAATCTAAGAAGATCAAGGAAGCAGAACTAGATTTATTACTAAAAAAATATTTCCTTTTTCAATTAAGATGGGATGATTCTTTGAGTCAAAGAATGATCAATAATATTAAGGTATATTGTCTCTTACTTAGATTGACAAATGCAAAGCAAATTGCTATATCCTCTATTCAAAGAGGAGAAATGTGTCTGGATGTAATGCTGATTCAAAAGGATCTTGTTCTTACAGAATTGATAAAAAGAGGAATATTAATTATCGAACCAGTTCGTTTATCTATAAAAAGGGATGGGCAATTTATTATCTATCAAACCATAAGTATTTCATTAGTTGATAAAGGTAAAGATAAAGTTAAAACTAATAAAAAATTCATAAAAAAACGAAATGTTGATAAGAATAATTTAGACAAATCCATTGCACAACATAGCGATATGCCTGTGAATGAAGAAAAAAATAATAATTCTAATTTTCTTGTTCCTGAACATATTCTATCTCATCGACGTCGGAGAGAGTTGAGAATTCTAATTTGTTTCAATTTCTGGAATTGGAATGATATAGATAAAACTCCACAATTTTGCAACGAAAACAAAATAATAAACTGTGGACAATTTTTTAATGAGGACAAGCATCTTAATAGAGATGCAAACAACTTTATTAAATTAAAATTATTTCTTTGGCCTAATTACCGATTAGAGGATTTAGCTTGTATGAATCGTTACTGGTTTGATACCCATAACAGCAGTTGTTTTAGTATGTCAAGGATATATATGTATCCCCAATCCAGAATAAGTTAATAAACTAATATTATATTTCCTATATATCACCTGACATAACATATTTGATAGATGGCGAAAGATGTACATATGCATATGTTATATTACATTTTAGTACCTGATATTGATTTATTTTTAGATTTTGGAATAATAAATTAGTAGAATCTTTATTAAGTAAAAAAAAAAAAATCACTCTCTTGCGTGAATGATTATATTTTATTCTATCGAAATCCCATTTTATGTTAAAAAAAAAAAAAAAAAAATGGGATTTCGATAGAATAAAAAAGTATGAATAAATCTAAACTTTTGTTTATATCAGATTAAAATGACTGACATAATCATAACATAATATAATAATAATTATTATTTTTCCTGATCGGTAAAATCTAAAAAAAAAAAAAATAATAATAATAAAGTATAGAAGAATTTTTTTATGGTCAAAAATTCATTTATTTCAGTTATTCTGCAAGACGAAAAAGAAGAAAACAAAGGGTCTGTTGAATTTCAAGTATTCAGTTTCACCAATAAAATACGGAGACTCACCTCGCATTTGGAATTACACAAAAAAGATTTTTTATCTCAAAGAGGTCTACGAAAAATTCTGGGAAAACGTCAACGGCTGTTGGCTTATTTGTCAAAGAAAAATAGAGTAAGTTATAAAAAATTAATTAGTCAGTTAGATATTCGGGAGCTAAAAACTCGTTAATTTGAGGATTCATTTGAAATTTTTTTTTAGGTTTTTATTTTTATAAATCTCGTTTTGAGAAATTCATGGAATAATGAATTAGGAAAGAAAAGATATGACTGTACCGGCTACAAGAAAAGATCTCATGATAGTCAATATGGGCCCTCATCACCCATCGATGCATGGTGTTCTTAGACTTATTATAACTCTCGACGGTGAAGATGTTATTGACTGTGACCCCGTATTGGGCTATTTACACAGAGGGATGGAAAAAATAGCGGAAAACCGAACAATTATACAATATCTTCCTTATGTAACACGTTGGGATTATTTAGCTACTATGTTCACCGAAGCAATAACAGTAAATGCACCAGAACAATTGGGAAATGTTCAAGTACCCCAAAGAGCCAGCTATATCAGAGTAATTATGCTAGAGCTGAGTCGTGTAGCTTCGCATTTGTTATGGCTTGGGCCTTTTATGGCGGATATCGGTGCGCAGACTCCCTTTTTCTATATTTTCAGAGAGAGAGAATTGCTATATGATCTATTCGAAGCTGCCACAGGTATGCGAATGATGCATAATTATTTCCGCATCGGAGGAATAGCTGCTGATCTACCTCATGGTTGGATAGATAAATGTTTAGATTTCTGCGATTATTTTTTAACGAGTGTTGTTGAATATGAAAAACTTATTACGCGGAATCCCATTTTTTTGGAACGAGTTGAAGGAGTGGGCATTATTGGTGTAGAAGAAGCAATAAATTGGGGCTTATCAGGACCCATGTTACGAGCTTCTGGGATCCAATGGGATCTTCGTAAAGTTGATCATTATGAATGTTACAATGAATTCGATTGGGAAGTCCAATGGCAAAAAGAAGGGGATTCATTAGCTCGTTATTTAGTACGAATTGGCGAAATGAGGGAATCCATAAAAATTATTCAACAGGCTTTAGAAGGAATTCCCGGAGGACCCTATGAGAATTTAGAAATTCGGCGCTTAGATAGAGCAAGGAATTCCGAATGGAATGATTTTGAATATAGATTCATTAGTAAAAAACCTTCGCCTAATTTTGAATTGTCGAAACAAGAACTTTATGTAAGAGTAGAAGCCCCAAAGGGAGAATTAGGAATTTATTTGATAGGAGATAATAGTGTTTTCCCCTGGAGATGGAAAATTCGTCCGCCCGGTTTTATCAATTTGCAAATTCTTCCTCAGCTAATTAAAAGAATGAAATTGGCTGATATCATGACAATACTAGGTAGTATAGATATCATTATGGGAGAAGTTGACCGTTGAAATGATAATTGGGACAACAGAAACACAAACTATCAATTCTTTTTCTAAATCAGAATCCTTAAAAGAAGTCTATGGACTCATATGGCTATTTATCCCTGCTTTGACCCTTATATTGGGAATCATAATAGGAGTGCTAGTAATTGTATGGTTAGAAAGAGAAATATCCGCAGCGATACAACAACGTATTGGACCCGAATATGCCGGCCCGTTGGGAATTCTTCAAGCTCTAGCAGACGGGACTAAATTACTTTTTAAAGAGGACCTCCTACCATCTAGAGGAGATATTCGTTTGTTTAGTATCGGACCGTCTATAGCAGTCATATCAATTGTATTAAGTTATTTAATAATTCCTTTTGGGTATCGACTTGTTTTAGCTGATCTCAGTATAGGTGTTTTTTTATGGATCTCGATTTCAAGTATTGCTCCTATTGGGCTTCTTATATCAGGATATGTATCGAATAATAAATACTCTTTTTTAGGTGGCTTGCGAGCTGCGGCTCAATCTATTAGTTATGAAATACCATTAACTCTATGTGTGTTATCAATATCTCTACGTGTGATTCGTTAGAACATGAACTTTGACCTCAAAATGAAATAAAGGAAAGAGGAATTAATGTATTGGATAGATATAGATATTTTTATTTTTTTATTCATCAGAGTTATTCAGGTCGATGAGTTAAACCAGATAGTTATATGAGTAAAATAAAACAGCTTATCAATGTGTAGTAAAAAGAGAAAATCTCATTCCCTATATACAAGAATAAAGCAGAAGTAAACATTAAGGAGTATAAACTCTTTATCCCAAGATTGAGATTCTTTAATTAGTCATCATATCTTGAAGCGGGTACAAAAGATCAACTGTATGGGATTACTGTCTTGTATGTATTACCATACAGGAGATCAATCAAAAATCAGTGGACGGTTAGGAACACCAAGGTACACAAAGGATTAGTAATAGAGATAATGTAAGGTATCAAAAAAGAGGTATTTCCACATAAAACGAATCATAAGATGATAGGGGCTTTAAGTTGGTAGAAATGATCAAGCAGTACTTCCCCACGATTCCGATCTAGAGTATGCTCCTAGTCACTGATTAAAGAAATAACTATCAAGAACGAATTAATCCTTTATTCTCAGGAATACCTCTTATGAGAAAGAAGAACGGGAACAAAAGAAATAGAATATAAAAAAGATCTTTATTTATTTTTTCCTAACATCTATACCAATATATATGTATATATGAAATTCATATTCTTTATGATTCAGTAAAGAATGTCTAATTCTTTTTATCTCTTGATATAACGAGTATTTTATTGAAAGATTAAGTTATTACCGAAGATTTAATTATAAGGGATGAGATCAATTCGGAAGCGCCCTTTTTTTGTTATTCTAGCAGACAGAATTCCATTGGTCTAATTTTTGGGACTCTACACGGTATTTTTATTCTATCTACCCCACCCCACAAAGATACCTATAATAATACCGAACCAGTCCTTACATTTATTTGTACGCGGCCATAGAGGAGCCGTATGAAGCTTAGGCCTCATGTACGGTTTTGGAATAGCGGTGAGAACAGTTATGTTATTATCGACTATGATTATCGAACAGTTCAAGTACAGTTGATATAGTTGAGGCGCAGTCAAAATATGGTTTTTGGGGGTGGAATATGTGGCGTCAACCTATAGGGTTTATCGTTTTTATAATTTCTTCTCTAGCAGAATGCGAGAGATTACCTTTTGATTTACCAGAAGCAGAAGAAGAATTAGTAGCAGGTTATCAAACCGAATATTCTGGTATCAAATATGGTTTATTTTATATTGCTTCTTATCTAAATCTCTTAGTTTCTTCATTATTTGTAACAGTTCTTTATTTAGGTGGGTGGAATTTATCTATTCCATACATATCTGTTCCTGAACTTTTCGGAATAAATCAAATTGCTAGAGTCTTTGGAATGACAATTGGTATCTTTATTACATTAGCTAAAGCTTATTTGTTTCTTTTTATATCTATCACAACAAGATGGACTTTACCCAGGATGAGAATGGACCAACTATTAAATCTTGGATGGAAATTTCTTTTACCTATTTCTCTAGGTAATTTATTATTGACAACGTCTTCCCAACTTGTTTCACTATAAATAACACAATACGATAATGGTATTCTAGACTCATAACCTCTCTTAAACAAGAGAAAGAAACATCAACTTATTCGTGGATATCTACAATATGTTTCCTATGGTGACTGGGTTCATGAATTATGGTCAACAAACAATACGAGCCGCAAGGTATATTGGTCAAAGTTTCATAATTACCTTATCCCATGCAAATCGTTTACCTGTAACTATTCAGTATCCTTATGAAAAGTCGATCACATCAGAACGTTTCCGTGGTCGAATCCACTTTGAATTTGATAAATGTATTGCTTGTGAAGTATGTGTTCGTGTGTGTCCCATAGATCTACCTGTTGTTGATTGGAGATTTGAAGGAGATATTAAAAATAAAATATTGATTAACTATAGTATAGATTTTGGTGTCTGTATATTTTGTGGTAACTGTGTCGAATATTGTCCCACTAACTGTTTATCAATGACTGAAGAATATGAACTTTCTACTTATGATCGTCACGAATTGAATTATAATCAAATCGCTTTAGGTCGGTTACCAATGTCAGTAATTGGAGACTACACAATTCAAACAGTTATGAATTCGACTCAAATAAAAATAGACAAAGGTAAATATCTTGATTCAAGAACAATTACCAATTAGTAAGATTTTATTTTTCTATTTTGATAGAAAGGATCCAAGCTTCTTTATTTATTTTTTTTAGTCAATGTAACGAAAAGTAAAACGATAACTATTGATTGTTGAGAATAGCGGGTTTATTTAATATTTTTCGTTTTGATTTGGAAATATAAGATTCCAACTCTTCTTTATCTTCTGAATAAATTAAAATGAAAAAGTTGAGTTGGCCCAATAACTTTATCTACATTAATCTATATTACAATCTATACTGCATTACTACATTAAGATTTTATTTAGGAACGGTATCATAGACAATTAAAAAAATGGGCTAATTTTTACTTCCTGGACTATTCAGTAAGGTCATGAAATCTTTACGATTTATTTATTTATTTTCTTATTTCATACATAATGGATTTACCTGGATCAATACATAATATTGTTGTAGTATTTCTGGGATCAGTTCTTATATTTGGGGGCCTGGGAGTAGTATTATTTACCAATCCAATTTATTCTGCCTTTTCGTTGGGATTGGTTCTTGTTTGTATATCCTTATTCTATATTCTATCGAATTCTTATTTTATAGCTGCTGCACAACTTCTTATTTATGTGGGAGCCATAAATGTCTTAATCATATTTGCTGTAATGTTCATAAATGGCTCAGAATATTCCAATGTTTCCCACCTTTGGACCCTTGGAGATGGGGTTACTTCACTGGTTTGTACAAGTATTTTTTTTTCACTAATTATTACTATCCCGGATACGTCATGGTACGGAATTCTTTGGACTACAAGATCAAACCAGATTCTAGAACAGGACCTAATAAGTTATGTTCAACAAATTGGGATTCATTTATCAACAGATTTTTATCTTCCATTTGAACTCATTTCTATAATTCTTTTAGTTTCTTTAATAGGTGCAATTACTATGGCTCGTCAATCATAAATACTTATGATTTAAAAAAATTTTTAGAATTATAAATTTGAAATAAAATAAAAAAGGTGTAAAGGTTTAAGGTTTTTAGTTAAATCTATTGCCAATACCTTCTATTGTTCTGTAATATTTTGTTCTATTCTAGTCAATGAAATCAGTTGAATTGTTATTCATATTTAAATGAATCTAAATTGATGAGGAGTTAGTCAATGATGTTCGAACATGTACTTTTTTTGAGTGTCTATTTATTTTCTATCGGTATCTATGGATTAATCACAAGTCGAAACATGGTTAGAGCACTTATGTGTCTTGAGCTTATACTAAATTCAGTTAATATCAATCTCGTAACATTTTCTGATTTATTTGATAGTCGCCAATTAAAAGGAGACATTTTCTCAATTTTTGTTATAGCTATTGCAGCGACTGAAGCTGCTATTGGATTAGCTATTGTTTCATCGATCCATCATAACAAAAAATCAACTCGTATCAATCAAGCAAATTTGTTGAATAATTAAATTAGTCGTAATCATTCATTATGTAATCATTGATTTTCATTATATAAATTATATAATAATAAAATAATAATTTATATTAATTTGTTAGATTTATTCGAATTTAAAATAGAATTAAAATTCCATTAATATTAATTAAATATTGTATTATTTGTTGACCAATTTGAATTCAGATGTGCGACTTGTATTGTATGACTGTGGTTGTTGAAAGAGAAATCAAAGTATCTTGGCACTTTTTCATGAACAAATTTAGAAATATATTGATTCTTAAAAAAATTAATAAATCATTGATTCATCTGGTGTCTACAATATAAACATATAATTAATTTACTACCATTTATTTTTACCATACCAGATCGAAAATTTTTTATGTTCAAAACGGGAATTTATAGATTTAATGTCACATTCAGTAAAAATTTATGATACATGTATAGGGTGTACTCAATGTGTGCGCGCCTGCCCCACAGATGTATTGGAAATGATACCTTGGGACGGATGTAAAGCTAAACAAATTGCTTCCGCACCAAGAACCGAGGATTGTGTAGGTTGTAAGAGATGTGAATCCGCTTGCCCGACAGACTTTTTGAGTGTCCGTGTTTATTTATGGCATGAAACAACTCGCAGCATGGGTCTATCTTATTAATTGATACGTTACAAAAACTCCACTTGAATCATTTGATTCCTCATTTACCGACAAAAGCCCGTACTCGATAAAATGAATATATTATTCCGAGCACGGGCTTTTCTGGTCAAAGCGTATCTTGTCTTTATCACGAGTCATTTTCCTTGGTTTTGGTTAACAATACTTGTTGTTTTGCCTATATTCGCGGGTTCTTCCATTTTTTTTCTTCCCCATAAGGGGAATAAGGTGTTTCGATGGTATACTATATGTATATGCTTATTAGAACTCCTTTTAACGACCTATGCATTCTGTTATCATTTCCAATTGGACGATCCCTTAATCCAATTGGAAGAAGATTGGAAATGGATAAATATTTTGGATTTTCACTGGAGACTGGGAATCGATGGGCTTTCCGTGGGACCCATTTTACTGACAGGATTTATTACTACTTTAGCTACTTTAGCGGCTTGGCCAGTTACTCGAAATTCACGATTATTCCATTTCTTTATGTTAGCAATGTACAGTGGTCAAATAGGATCATTTTCTTCTCGAGACCTTTTACTTTTTTTTATCATGTGGGAGTTAGAATTAATTCCTGTTTACTTACTTTTATCCATGTGGGGAGGAAAGAAGCGCTTATACTCGGCTACAAAGTTCATTTTGTACACTGCGGGGGGTTCTATTTTTCTATTAATAGGAGTTCTAGGTATGGGTTTATATGGCTCCACTGAACCCACATTAGATTTTGAAAGACTTGCTAATCAATCATATCCTATGGCATTGGAAATAATATTCTATTTTGGCTTCCTTATTGTTTATGCTGTCAAATCGCCGATCATACCCCTACATACATGGTTACCAGATACCCATGGAGAAGCACATTACAGTACATGTATGCTTCTTGCCGGAATTTTATTAAAAATGGGAGCATATGGATTGATTCGGATCAATATGGAATTATTACCCCGTGCTCATTCCATATTTTCTCCGTGGTTGGTGATAGTGGGAACAATACAAATAATCTATGCGGCTTTAACCTCTTTTGGTCAACGCAATTTAAAAAAGAGAATAGCCTATTCCTCTGTATCTCACATGGGTTTCACAATTATAGGAATTGGTTCTATAACCAACATGGGACTAAATGGAGCCATTCTACAAATACTTTCTCATGGATTTATTGGTGCTGCACTTTTTTTCTTGGCAGGAACCTGTTGTGATCGAATACCTCTTGTTTCTCTCGACGAAATGGGGGGGATAGCTGTCCCGATGCCGAAAATATTTACAATGTTCAGTAGCTTTTCGATGGCCTCTCTTGCATTGCCAGGGATTAGTGGTTTTGTTGCAGAATTAGTAGTATTTTTTGGAATAATTACCAGCTCAAAATATCTTTTAATTCCAAAAGTACTAATTACTTTTGGAATGGCAATTGGAATGATATTAACTCCTATTTATTTATTATCTATGTTACGTCAGATGTTCTACGGATACAAGTTATTCAATGTTCCAAATTCTAATTTTGTGGATTCTGGACCACGAGAACTTTTTGTTTCGATCTGTCTCTTTTTACCAATAATAGGTATTGGTATTTATCCCGATTTCGTTCTCTTACTATCAGTTGACAAGGTACAAGCTATCTTATCTAATTATTTTTTATAGATATAGTTTTTATTAATGAGACGGCAAGTCTTATAATTCTGTAAAATAAAATGAATTAGAGTTGTAATGAGATGTATCTCGAGTTTTTGCGAATCATTTGACTCCCGAAATAAAATGATTCGCAAAAACTCGAGATACATATGAGATGATGTTCTTATGTTATGTATCGTTTATTCAATTAGATGTTAATGTGAATGAACCATAACTATGTAAACCTATTCCTAATAGATTGATCCCAAAATAACATATCCAAATTATAAGAAATCCTATAGAAGCCGCAAGTGCCGAATGTGTATCTTGTAAACTTTTATTTGTTCTAGTATGTGAATAAATCGCGAATATGATCCAAGTAATAAATGCCCAAGTTTCCTTAGGGTCCCAATTCCAATAAGATCCCCAAGCCTCATTAGCCCATACTGCTCCAGAAAGAATGCCTATGGTTAAAAAGGTAAAGCCTAAACTAATGACACGATAACTCCAATAATCTAAACGCTGAGTCAATTGATATTTGTAATAATTTCGAAATGAAATAAAAGAAGTGTTTTTAAAAACACTTCTTTTATCATTCAAATATTCGACTTCGCCAACGATAAATGATTTAATTACTAAATTCTTGCTTTTAAAAAACATATCAATGTTTTTTCGAAATGTAACGACTAAAAGAGCGACTGATAATAATGATCCACATAAAAGAGCTGCATAGCTTAATAGCATCATACTTACGTGCATCATTAACCACTGAGATTGTAGAGCGGGTACTAATATAGCGGATTGATGCATTTCGGTTGAAAGACCCGACGTGGCGAAACCTTGGGTAAAAATAGCACTTGGCGCGGTTATTACGCTTAAATAATTTTTATTATTTCGTATTTTAGGAATCATATGAATAATGGAGAAACTCCATGAAAGGAAGATTAATGACTCATATAAATTACTTAATGGGGAATGACCCGAATAAATCCAACGAATAACTAATAATCCTGTTATAGATAAAAAGGTAGCTATCATACCTCTTTCCGATGAATTGCGTAATCCTACGATTTCGTGGACTAATAAGGTCATAAAATGAATCGTAATCACAATTGAAATAATCGAAAAAGAGATATGAGTTAATATATGTTCTAAAGTTGCAAATATCATAAAAAGGGCGGGGGTTCTCCATTATAGAATTAAAATCGAGAATTAAATATATTATAGGATCCGCTGTGTCCCTTTTAGGGGATGCCGCCACTCGGACTCGAACCGAGATGCTCTAGCACTGCTTCCTAAGAACAGCGTGTCTACCAATTTCACCATGGCGGCTTATTTGAAATATTAATAAATAATAGTCAATTCATGTTGAATGGTCAAGATTCAAGGATTCAATATAGTTAGTAAACGTTAGAACCGATGAAAAAAGACTTATTTAAATTAATATTTGAATGTTTACTAAGTATTGCCGTAGGGTTTAGCTTTAAGAATCAACTTTCATGTATCTAGTTTAGAATGTAAAAATGGAGTTATACCAAAACAGTCAGAACTAGATAGTTTTGTTCCAGGCCAAGGGTCGAGTTATAGAACTAAAAATAATCCTTTTTTTAGATGATTTTTTAATTTTAATTAATGTATTGAAAATTAATCTTTATCGTAATTTTATTCGAGGCATTTTTCTAATAATTTCGATACCTTAGTATCATTAATAATACTCTTCGTAATTTATTATAAATACTATCTAGTAATTATACTTCTAATTAGGTTTTGGGCTAGGCATATAACAAAAAACTTTTTCTCTATCAATTAAATTTTCACAATTGAAAATTTAATTGATAGAGAAAAATTAGAATACTTAGTACTATACTAAGAGGTCAGTAAACATAAGAATTCTTATTTACTATATAACACGCCACAGCAGTGCAGTTAGTTCTAACTAATATTGATATTAAGGAGTTAAATACATTCACATTCAATACATTAGTTAATGTGAATCATTATATCTTAAAAATTTTTAAGTTCTTAATGGTATGTCGATTTAGATTATTCCAAAATTTTATTACTTGTTTGTTGCACAAAAAAACTTTTTGAATGCCCAGTGGAAACCGATTTAGCTAAAGAAAGAGCTTTTACTGCCGTTAAATATCCCTTCTTCTTCCAAATATTTCTACGAATACGTTTTTTTGATCGAGAAATACGTTTTTTTGGAACCGCCATTCAAAAACAAAATATTAATTTTTATTATTGTATGTGAAAGACATATATTTGGATCGTTTTTTCGTCATTATCCATACTTATCCCATGGATTATAAATACTTTGTTCAAAACATGTAAAACATATCATAATAATATAAATATAATTCTATATAATTATATAATATATATGTAAATATGTAAAAATAAATATATACATATATACAAAATATACCAAAAGATTATGAATTATATATACGTATCCATGTATATATACCTATGCCATATCACATATATATCTAGGGCTAAATTAAATAGATAATAATTTTTTTTTTATTTTTTTTTTGTTGATTTCTTTTATTATTGTTCTTTTGGTTGGTGGATTTGAAACAATTAAATTTATAACAATAAAAAAACAAATATTTTTTTATGGAACAAACATATCAATACGCATGGATAATACCCTTTCTTCCACTTCCAGTTACTATGTCAATAGGATTTGGACTTCTATTTATTCCTACAGCAACAAAAAATATTCGTCGTATGTGGGGTTTTACTAGTGTTTTACTGCTAAGTATAACTATGGCCTTTTCGGCCAGTCTGTCTATTCAGCAAATAAATGGAAGTTTTATCTATCAATATTTATGGTCTTGGACTATCAATAATGATTTTTCCTTAGAGTTTGGACACTTGATCGATCCACTTACTTCTATTATGTTAATACTAATTACTACTGTTGGAATCATGGTTCTTATTTATAGTGACAATTATATGTCTCATGATCAAGGATATTTTAGATTTTTTGCTTATATGAGTTTTTCTAATACTTCCATGTTGGGATTAGTTACTAGTTCCAATTTGATACAAATTTATATTTTTTGGGAACTCGTAGGAATGTGTTCATATTTATTAATAGGTTTTTGGTTTACACGACCGGTTGCAGCAAGTGCTTGCCAAAAAGCCTTTATAACTAATCGTGTAGGAGACTTTGGTTTATTATTAGGAATCTTAGCTTTTTATTGGATAACTGGCAGTTTAGAATTTCGGGATTTGTTCAAAATAGTTAATAACTTGATCCATAGTAATGGGGTCAATTCTACATTTGTTACTCTCTGCGCCTTTTTATTATTCGTCGGCGCAATTGCTAAATCTGCACAATTCCCTCTTCACATATGGTTACCTGATGCTATGGAGGGGCCCACCCCTATTTCGGCTCTTATACACGCTGCTACCATGGTAGCAGCGGGAATTTTTCTTGTAGCTCGGCTTCTTCCTCTTTTCAGAGTTATACCTTACATAATGAATTTCGTTTCTTTAATAGGCATAATAACAGTACTATTAGGAGCCACTTTGGCTCTCGCTCAAAGAGATATTAAAAGAAGTTTAGCCTATTCCACAATGTCTCAATTGGGTTATATTATGTTAGCTCTAGGTATAGGTTCTTATCGAGCTGCTTTATTCCATTTAATAACTCATGCCTATTCTAAAGCTTTATTGTTTTTGGGATCCGGATCCATTATTAATTCTATGGAACCTATTGTTGGATATTCACCCGATAAAAGTCAGAATATGGTTCTTATGGGCGGTTTAACAAGATATGTTCCAATTACAAGAACTACTTTCTTATTAGGTACACTTTCTCTTTGTGGTATTCCACCTCTTGCTTGTTTTTGGTCCAAGGATGAAATTATTAATGATAGTTGGTTGTATTCACCAATTTTTGCAATAATAGCTTGTTTTACAGCGGGATTAACCGCATTTTATATGTTTCGAATGTATTTACTAACCTTTGATGGGCATTTGCGTGTTCATTTTCAAAATTATAGTAGTACTAAAAATAGTTCATTCTATTCCATATCTCTATGGGGAAAAGCAGTACCGAAAGTAGTCAATAGAAATTTACTTTTATCAACAATTAATAATACGGTCTTCTTTTTTTCAAAGGATACATATCAAATTAATGATAATATAAAAAATCGAATGCGATACTTGAGTACTTCTTTTATAAATAAATACACTTACATGTATCCTCACGAATCGGACAATACTATGCTATTTCCTCTTCTTATATTGACACTATTTACTTTGTTCATGGGATCAATAGGAATTGATTTTGATCAAGGAGTAGTAGATTTTGATATATTATCGAAATGGTTAACTCCATCGAGAAACCTTTTGAATAAAAATTCAAACTATTCTGTGAATTGGTATGAATTTTTTACAAATGCAATTTTTTCAGTAAGTATAGCTCTTTTTGGACTATTTGTAGCATCCATTTTATATGGGTCTGTTTATTCATCTTTCAAGAATTTGGACTTAATCAATTCATTTGTAAAAAGGGGTCCTAAAAGGATTATCTTGGACCAAATAAAAAAAGTGGTATACAATTGGTCATATAATCGTGGTTACATAGACATTTTTTATACTAGAGTCTTAATCATGAGTATAAGAGGATTAGCCGAACTAATTCAGTTTTTTGATAGACGTATAATTGATGGAATTATAAATGGGGTTGGGGTTGCAAGTTTCTTTATGGGAGAAGGGATCAAATATATGGGAGGTGGACGAATTTCGTCTTATCTATTCTTGTATTTATCTTATGTATTAATATTTTTATTAATCTTTTTATTTTATAATTATTTTATAATAAATTCTTAGTGTTAGTGACGGATACGTAAAAGATATTTTTTCTTTTCCATCACTTGGACATGTATAAAAAAAATATTGTGACATTTCATTTCGTACAGCATTTTCAAATAGATCATTTTTTATATATCTAAATGGACGATTCCATCGTTTATAATCGAAAAAAAAAGTCATAAGAGGTTTTTCAAACCGGAAATGGGCATGGGTCTTTTCTTTTTTTTCTTCTTTAAGTCTTCCCAATTCCCAATTCTCTTGATACCCATCAAGATAAGAATCTTCGTCAACAGGGCTATCCTTATAGGATGTCTCTTTAAAGTGGAATTCATCTTTTGTTTTTTCCTTTCCATTCACCCGGATCTCTTCCGTTTCATCTATTTTGTCCAGATCCTCTTTTTCTTCCGAACAAAGGGAAGGGTCTTCTTCGGTGGATCCCCCTTGTTCCTGTTTAGTCGCCTTCGTTTCGGAAGTTGTTTCTACATCGATTTCTTCCTCACTTTCTCCCTTTTCTTCTGTTTCTGAGGTTTCTTTCAGTTTCTTAGTGACAATAGGCGACGGCATTCTGCCTAAATAGTAGACACAAGTGATAAATAAGAGAATACTAAAGATTCGAGCCATATAATTTCTCAATTCTGACACAAGGTACTTATTAGATCGAATAGAATGATTTTGCCGTATCCAGACTAAGACCAATCCAACCCATTTCATGAATAAAATGTGACCAATTAACCAACCAACAAAACTACTTGTTACAAATAACATCTTATTGTTGCATCGAAACGTATAAATGTTGACTAATCTGGTTAACGTTGAGCTTGGTAAAATGAAATGGTTGAATAATTGAAAAATTAGATTATTCAGGAATACACATTGAATGCTGAGATTACGCATTGAATTTCTGGTAGTAGATCCATAATCAAAAAGGTTTTTGTGATTGTTCCAGAAGAAATGAAACAAAAGATACGGTAGAACTAGGACAGTTATTGTATGAGGTCTACCCAATGCTAGATGCAGAGGCGCATAATAGATCGATATGAACATCATGAGCTGTCCCGTAATA